TTGAAATGCTAGTTCTTTTTTTTTTTTTCTTAGGTTAACTAATCTATTATGAAAAGGAAAAAGGGGTAAAGTAACTTGATGTTGATTGTTCTCTAAATAGAACGTTTCTTCTTCTACATGTAGAAAAGGAATAAATAAATTAATCAAATTCCGGGAGGCTTCATGAAGTGCTTCTTTAGGAGTTAAACTTCCATTTGTCCATATTTCTAGAAAAAGAATCTCTTGTTTTTCGTTCCCATTCCCATAAGAATGAATACTATGATTCGCGTTTTGAACAGGCATGAATACAGCATCTATAGGATAACTTCGGTCTTCAAAGTTATTTGACATTTTTAGACTATATCCGCGATCCCTCTCGATTTTTAATCCAATACACAAATCTATTGGTTCCGTTAAGGTAGCTATATGCTGTGTATTATCAATGATTTCCACAGAGGGCGGTAAAATTATGTCTCGAGCAGTTATATATCCGGGACCTTGGACACAAATAAGCGCGTTGCGCGTTCCATATAGATTACTTCTTAATACAATCTCGTTCAAATTCATTAAAATTTCATGTACTGATTCTTGAATACCTACTATGTTAGAATAGTCATGTGGTATGTTCTCAGATTTTGCACGTGTAATACATGTTCCTTCTATTTCGCCAAGTAAAGCTCTTCGCATCGCAATGCCTATTGTGTCGGCTTGACCTTTCATAAGTGGAGACAGAATAAAGCGTCCATAATAAAGACGCTTACTGTCTCTTCTTGATTCAACACACTTCCACTGTAGTGTCCGAGTAGATACTTTTACTTTCTCTCGAACCATAGTAATTTTATTTGATCAGATCATTGAATCGTTTATTTCTCTTGAAACCCTTTCAGCCTTTATTTAGTTCTATACACGTCTTTTTTTAGGAGGTCTACAACCATTATGTGGCATAGGGGTTACATCTCGTACGAAACTTAAAAGTATACCGCTTCTACGAATAGCTCGTAATGCTGCATCTCTTCCCAGTCCAGGGCCTTTTATCCTTACTTCAGCTCGTTGCATACCTTGATCCACTACTGCTCGAATAGCATTTCCTGCTGCGGTTTGAGCAGCAAAAGGTGTTCCTCTTCTTGTACCCCTGAATCCACAAGTACCCGCGGAGGACCAAGAAATCACCCGACCCCGTACATCTGTAACGGTCACAATGGTATTGTTGAAACTTGCTTGAACATGAATAACTCCCTTTGGTATTCTACGTACATTTTTACGTGAATCAATACGTGTATTTTTACGTGAACCAATTCTTAATATAGGTTTTGCCATATTTTTTCATTTCACAAGAAATATATGGATATATCCATTTCATGTCAAAACGGACCTTTTTTTTTTGCCAGCTCCTTCGAAGTGCCTTTTCCTTTCCTTTAATTTCCTTTAGTAAGATTATCCTTGTCTTTGTTTATGCCTCGGGTTGGAACAAATTACTATAATTCGTCCCCTCCTACGGATTAGTCGACACTTTTCACAAATTTTACGAACGGAAGCCCTTATTTTCATAGTTGTTATTCCTTAATTCTCTGAATATACTTATTGTTGGACGAAAAAAAGGTTTCTTGATATTTTTGAATCTTGAATTGTATCTTCGTGAAAGGAATATTGAAATTGAAAAAACCACTTACTCATTTGAATCCTTGTTATGGAGTCTAGAAAATGGCTGTCCCCTGATTAACTTATACCTAAGAACTTACTAAAATTTTTACCCTTTTTCTCCTATATGTATACCTATACAAAAATATGTCGAATCCTTTCAGAAGTATGACCTAAAATCAAACAAATCTTTAGTATCTAAACAAAATCAAACCATGCCGTTCGGAAGTGATTCCGAAAGAAAACTTTCATTAATTCATTTTTTTTCTTTAATTTCATTCGAGGTAAAACATTCTAAACTTTTTTAGCAGGGGTGGTATTACACAACCCCCCCTTTTTTTTCACAAATGGTTAAGTTCCGGATATCCAATTTTTATATTAGAAGGATTACCATATATAACACAAAATTTCTCCGCCGATTCTTTTTAGTCGAGCTTCTCGGTCTGTCATTATACCTTGAGAAGTCGAAAGGATTACAATTCCTATTCCGCCTAAAATTCGTGGAATTCGTTGAGAGTTAGAATAGATTCGTAGACCCGGTCGACTTATTCTCTTTAAATTTAAAATAGTTTTATAGGATTCTTTCTTATTTCGTCTATGTCTTAGGGTTAAAATCAAAAAATATTGGTTGTTTTCGCGATGTTTCCTTACGTTTTCGATAAAACCCTCTCGTAAAAGTATTTTAACAATGCTTTCGGTGATGTTAGTCGATCCTATCCTAACCGTTCCTTTTCTATTCATGTCAGCATTTCGTATAGAGGTTATTATATCAGCAATAGTGTCTTTACCCATGATAAGTTAAAATTCCTTATTGTTCTATAATTTTGATATAATCAACATGTTCTTTTTCTTTTATTTATATATAGATATAGACGAATTATATATTAATATATTAATTAAATTATTAATATTTTATTATTAAGGGTATATGCGTGATACACAATCTATTAATTAATTTTATTTTAATACCATTTTTTAATCCTATCCTATACTAACTATCGATATTTAGGTCTTATAATACCTCAGGAGCTAATGAAACTATTTTAGTAAAGTTTAATTGTCTCAATTCCCGTGGGATCGCCCCAAAAACTCGAGTTCCTTTTGGATTTCCTTCTTGATCAATGACAACTGCGGCATTGTCATCATATCGTATTATCGTCCCATTGTTACGTTTGAGTTCTTTACAAGTACGTACAATTACAGCTCTGATAACTTCTGATCTTTCTAGAGGAGTATTTGGTATTGCTTCCTTGATTACAGCAACAATAACGTCACCAATATGAGCATATCGGCGATTACTAGCTCCTATTATTCGAATACACATCAATTCTCGAGCCCCGCTGTTGTCTGCTACATTTAAATAGGTTTGTGGTTGAATCATATCATTTTTTTGTATCTCTTCTTTTAATGCAAAGGACGAAGTAAAAAAATATTGTTTGTCAAAAAAATAAAACTTAAAATCTTTTTATTCTTAAATGTTATTTAGCTTTTTCATTCTATATTCCTATTCAGAAATAATGAATTGGGTTTTTATAGGCATTTTTGATGCCGCTATTGAAATAGCTTTTCTGGCTATATTTTCGGGTACACCACCCATTTCATAAAGGATTTTACCTGGTTTAACCACAGCTACCCAATATTCTGGGGATCCTTTCCCAGAACCCATACGCGTTTCCGCGGGTCTTACTGTAACTGGTTTGTCTGGAAATATACGTACCCAAATTTTTCCACCACGTCGTACATTTCGTGTCATTGCTCTTCGCCCTGCTTCTATTTGTCTAGATGTGATCCAAGCGGGTTCAAGTGTTTGAAGAGCATATCTGCCAAAACAAATACGATTCCCACGAGAAGATATTCCTTTTAGTCTTCCTCGATGTTGTTTACGAAATCTGGTTCTTTTTGGGTTATAGTTGATGGGTTTTTTCTAAATTAGAAATTCCATCTCTACTACAGAACTGAACGTGAGAGTTTATTCTCATCCAGCTCCTCGCGAATAAAAGGACTAAAAAAGCTTGTATTAAGATATAGATGTAGTTAATGATTAATCCTATTAATCATGGTATTTTTTGAAATTTCATCTGATCTCTTCTAAATTTGTGTATGTCTTTTTCGAAATGGAATCCAAGATGAATTCTATTTCTATTTATTTAAAAATAACGTAATATCATCATCTCGAATGTATTTTTTGTTAGAGTTAGAATATTCTAACAAATCCTTATTTTCTTTTATCTTTTTCTTTTTTTCGTATTTTATTACTTTTTTTTTATTGAAAAAAAAAAGTAATTTTTCGCCGGCGAATATTTACTCTTTCAATATCTATTTAATTTTGATGTTTATCCCACGAGGTCTCAGAATCAAAATCAGAGTAGATAATAAAGTTTCTGGTTTATTCCGCCATCCTGTCCAATGAATTACTAAGATTTGTTTTTCACTAGAATCTTCTATATTCATGGGTTCCGTCGTTCCCATCGCTTCTTGATTAATCATTAGGCCCGAATTCTACAATGGAGCTCTTACATGAAATTTTTAATTTCATTTTTTAATTTGTTTTTGAGTCAATTTTCTCAGTTTTTATTGGCTCAAGGCTCTTAATTTTTTGTTTTCGGAACAGATTTATCTAATTATTATGAATGAATCTGTATTGATGCTGTATTACATTGCTTTTCTTACAGTGACCTCATAGACTTTCCAAATTGGAATTATATATCATTAATATTAAAATTTTTCTCTCTTTTTTTCATCCTTCCATTTATCCGCATACTTTTTGATTACCTTTCATAACTTATAATCATATTTCTTTATTTTTTTTTTTTGTAAAAAAAATTCAGTTGCTACAATGATATGATCAGCCTATCATATCTTGACTGATTTTTTTGGATCCAGATAATGCGAAGCAATGAGTTGCTTAGGTTATTTATTAATGCTATAGTTATTAGTTGCTCTTATAGGTAAGTTCTTTTTTCTTTTTTTTTTTTTATCTTAATCTAATCGAATCCTAAACCAACGAGTCACACACTAAGCATAGCAATTATATCAAAGGAGTTTTGATGGAAATTTTTATTCAACCTTATAGAATTGAGAATTGCTGATTTTTTTCTTAAACATAAAAAAGAAGACTGCAATTTTTTTTATTACTGTATAGTGTTATACTACATAGTTTTCGTTTTTTATCGTTGGATAAAATGTAAAGACAAATAAAGTTTTTTATTCTTCGTCTACGAATATCCAAATTTTTATTCCTAAGACCCCATAAATAGTTCGAACTGTATAGGAACAATAATCAATTTTAGCTTCAATTGTTTGTAAAGGAACTCTGCCTTCTCTGATCCATTCAACACGTGCAATTTCTTTTCCGTCGATACGTCCTGCAATTTGTACTTGAA